ACATTTTCATTACTATCAATTCGATATGTGTTTAAAAAAGGAGCCTTTTCGTTGTTTTTGATCATTAATAAATCGAATAAACGAAAGCTTGTTTTCATAATTTTAGGTCCTTCTTTACCCCACAGAGACATTGAATAGAATGAGCTGCTTTTTTTGCCACTGTAATTTTGAAAATAAACGTTTAAATGTCCTTCAAAAGTAAGTAAATAGATCCGAAACATATAAAAGGCGGTTAATCCTGCCGTAGAATAAGCTATTATTGCAAAAATCGGTGAATACAACCAACTATCACTAAGAATTTCATCTTTGGACCAAAAACAAGCAAGAGGTGGAATACCACAAAGAGAAAGTGTACCTAATAAAAAAGAAGTTTTTGTAATTGGTACATGTTTTCTTAAACCGCCCATAAGAACCATATTCTGACTTTTATCTGGAGAATACCCAACAATAGCTTCCATCGAATGAATAATAGATCCAGATCCTAAAAACAACAATGCTTTCGAATAAGCATGAGTAATCAAATGAAATAAAGCAGCTTGATAAGAACCCATACCTAAAGCTAACATCATATAACCCAATTGAGACATTGTAGAATAAGCTAAACCTCTCTTAATATCTTTTTGAGCAAGAGCTAAAGTAGCTCCTAAAAACAATGTTATTATACCGATCAAAGATATTAGATTTAATATGTAAGGTATAGCTATGAAAAGAGGAAGAAGCCGAGCTACAAGAAAAATTCCTGCTGCTACCATCGTAGCAGCATGTATAAGAGCCGAAATAGGGGTAGGCCCTTCCATGGCATCGGGTAACCAGACATGAAGGGGAAATTGAGCAGATTTCGCAACTGCGCCGGCAAATAATAGGAAGGCACATAAAGTAACAAATAAAGGATTAACTTCATTATTGGAAACCAAGTTATTGAATATTTCAAACAAATCCCGAAATTCAAAACTACCTGTTATCCAATAAAAACCTAAAATTCCTAATAATAACCCAAAATCCCCGACACGATTAGTTACAAACGCTTTTTGACAAGCATTCGCCGCACTAGGTCGGGTGAACCAAAAACCTATTAATAGATAAGAACACATTCCAACTAATTCCCAAAAAATATAAATTTGTATTAAATTAGAACTAGTAACTAATCCCAACATTGAAGTATTGGAAAAACTCATATAAGCAAAAAATCTCACATATCCCCGATCATGAGACATATAATTGTCACTATAAATAAGAACCATAATCCCAACACTAGTGATTAATATTGACATAATAGAAGTAAGTGGATCAACCAAGCAGCCAAACTCTAAAGAAAAATCATTATTGATGGTCCAAGACCATACATATTGATAAACAGAATTGTTATTTAGTTGCTGAATAAAGAAATGGGCTGAAAAAACCATAACTATACTTAATAATAAAACACTCGGAAAAGCCCACATACGGCGAAGATTTTTAGTTGCCGTTGGAAAAAGTAGAAGTCCAGCTCCTATTAACATAGGAACTGGAAGTGGAATGAACGGTATGATCCATGAATATTGATATGTATATTCCATATAAAAATAAATAAAAAAAAATTATCTTAATTAATTGTTTCTGATTCACCAGTTCTTATTTCTTTTCTTTTGAAAGCGGTCGATTAATAAAAAAAATTAAGATATATAAAATAAAACTTAAATAGAATTTCCCAGGTTTAATTATTCGGAATCTTTCCAAACTACTTCAAATCAAATATTTCAAATGAAGATGAAGAGTTAGGGTTAGTCAAATGATATGAACAATTTACGAGTGAAAAAGAAATATGTACTTTGTTTATTATTAGTTTATTATTAAATTTATTATTAATATTGAATTGTTAATATGAAATTCAAATTATTAAGTCCAATTTTATGAAGATAAAAACGAAAAATTGCAATTTCGGTCTAATTATTACGTATTACAATAATTTATTTATATCTATAGAGCAAGGATAAATAATGACGGCAAAAAAGTATTTAATATGAATCATAGGGCCCATAACTTGACTCATAAAACCTATTTCCCATAAAACAAAACCAATTTATTGCAGTTTGGTTCGGCTATTCCCAATCATTAAGAAATTTTTTTAGAACTAATTGATTGTCTTCCATTACAATAAAAGCTATTTGTAGGAAATGCTTTGGTATCCCACACTTTTTTTATGTAAAATAAAAGGGAGGGGCAAAAAAATGGCTTTTAGAAAGTATTTTGTATATTTTAATCAATTAACTACTAGGCTTAGGCTCATTCGAGTTTGAAAATGAAAATTCCTTTCTTCGAACTTGACCAATTTAATTAATATAATAGAAAAAGAAAATTTATTACATTTTTTTTATTAAGCAGGAGAGGGATTGAGTTTTTCAATCTTTCGATGTATTTTATTACATGGAAGAATGGAACATGACAAAACTAGAAAGCAAAGACCCAACCCCTTTTGTTTGTATTTTTTATTTTATCAACTTCAATCTATTCTATTTGGCATAGTAGATCTTATTGTTCTTAGTAATATTTTAGACAATTTTTCCATACACCTTTTATGATGAGGGGAATGTAATTTAGAGAATAGCTAGCTAGAGATATAGTAAAGAACAATTGATTTTGAACAATAGATGTCTTTCACATCCAACCGATGAACCGATTATAATTTAAAAATGGCAGTGCCAAAAAAGCGCACCTCTAGTTCAAAAAAACGTATTCGTAAAAATATTTGGAAAAGGAAAGGATATTGGGCAGCATTGAAAGCTTTTTCGTTAGCGAAATCTCTTTCTACCGGTAGCTCAAAAAGTTTTTTTTGTGTGACAAATAAATAATCAAACAATAGACTAAATAATGTGAATCGGTCTAATTCAAAAAAGAGTCTCATTTTTGTTATAATTTATTTATAAGTTTTTTTTTTCTAAAGTTTAGAAGTTATCAAGATTATAAATAATATTAATCTAATAATAATAATTAATAATAGATAATAATCTAAATTACTATTTCATTTTTATTAAAAAAAAAAAATTATTTCCATTCTCTAATGTTTTAACCTGATCAATAACAATATAAAATGGAATTCATTTTGTTTTGTTATTTTTTAGTAGAAATAATAATTCGGTTGTCTACTGAATTCAAAAAGTGAATGGTATTCTTTTGTTTGAAAAAAGAATAAACGCAAGCACAAGGTTTCACCTTTTGTTTTGGTATGTTTTATCATTTTCAAGATGGGGATTATCACCTTCCCCATCGACTTGACTCGATAATCAATTTACTTTTTAGTTCTATCCATGGATTGAAGTCAAAATTATCTAGTTCAAAATGTTCCGTTTTATTTTCAGGAGACCATAAAGTAATAAACTATGAAACGAAAAACCCCGTTGTTAGTTAAGTTAAAAAACGGATACCCTAAAATAAATAAAAAACAAAACTATTATAAGAATAATTAATATTATTAACGAAAACGTTTAGATTAAATGCCGCCCAATTTTGAAACAAATTTTTAGTCATCAATTTGAACCTTTCCTAAAAAATATTGAATTAACCCCCTCAATCTCGACGATTGAATAAAAATAGGTTATTATGATTTCGAATAAGCCGCTATGGTGAAATCGGTAGACACGCTGCTCTTAGGAAGCAGTGCTAGAGCATCTCGGTTCGAGTCCGAGTAGCGGCATGTCTTTTTCTAAATTCTAAAAGAGTAAGCCCTATAATAAATTCAATTCCCTATTTCAATTCCTATAATTGAGGCCCCCTTTTTAATAAATTTTATGATATTTTCAACTTTAGAGCGTATATTAACTCATATATCCTTTTCGATCATTTCAATTGTAATTACAATTCATTTGATAACTTTATTTGTCGATGAAATCGTAGGACTATATGATTCATCAGAAAAGGGGATGATAGCTACTTTTTTCTGCATAACAGGATTATTAGTTACTCGTTGGATTTATTTTGGGCATTTACCATTAAGCGATTTATATGAATCATTAATTTTTCTTTCGTGGGGTTTTTCCATTATTCATATGATTCCGTATTTTAAAAAACAAAAAAACCATTTAAGCGCAATAACGGCGCCAAGTGTTATTTTTACCCAGGGTTTCGCTACTTCAGGTCTTTTAACCGAAATGCATCAATCCGCAATATTAGTACCTGCTCTCCAATCCCATTGGTTAATGATGCACGTAAGTATGATGGTATTGGGCTATGCAGCTCTTTTGTGTGGATCATTATTATCACTAGCTCTTCTAGTCATTACATTTCGAAAATTCATAAGGATTTTTAGTAAAAGCAATAATTTATTAACGGAGTCGTTTTCCTTTGGTGAGATTCAATACGTGAATGAAAGAAACAATGTGTTACAAAACACTTCTTTGATTTCTTCTCAGAATTATTACAGATATCAATTAATTCAACAATTGGATCGATGGAGTTATCGTATTATTAGTTTAGGGTTTATCCTTTTAACCATAGGCATTCTTTCGGGAGCAGTATGGGCTAATGAAGCATGGGGATCCTATTGGAATTGGGATCCAAAAGAGACTTGGGCATTTATTACTTGGACCATATTTGCGATTTATTTACATATTCGAACAAATAAAAATTATGAAAGCGTAAATTCTGCAATTGTGGCCTCAATGGGCTTTCTTATAATTTGGATATGCTATTTTGGGGTTAATCTATTAGGAATAGGGTTACATAGTTATGGTTCATTTACATTACCATCTAATTGAATAAGGTACTTGACAACTAGAAGCCTGGGGCAGCATACGTATATATATGAAACCCTCATGTAAACCATCAAGAACCATTTGAATCATTCCATTTCCATTACTTGATTCAAATGGTTCTCGAAAATGTCAAAAATATCTGGTTATATATAGAATTCCAATTTTTTATTTAACTTAAAAACAGAAAAAGACTTTTTTTGTACAATGAACGATTTTAAAAATCATCAGGTTTTTTATTTTGGTTTATTGACAAAAACTATCTATAAAAAAAATTTGATATAATAGCTTCGACCTTGTCAACTGATAATGAGAAAACGAAATCGGGATAAATACCAATACCTATTACAGGTAAAAGGATAGAAATAGAAATAAATAACTCTCGCGGTCCAGAATCAAAAAAATAAGAGTTTGGGGCATTAAAAAGCTTGTATCCATAGAACATCTGGCGTAACATAGATAATGAATAAATAGGAGTTAATATCATTCCAATTGCCATTACAAAAGTAATTAATACTTTTGTCATTAAAAGATATTTTTGGCTAGTAAGTATTCCAAAAAAAACTATCAATTCGGCAACAAAACCGCTCATGCCCGGTAATGCAAGCGAAGCCATTGATAAGATACTGAAAGTCGTGAATATTTTTGGAATTGCGATAGCCATTCCGCCCATTTCGTCGAGATAAATAAGTCGTATTCTATCATAACTCGTTCCGGCCAAGAAAAAAAGCGCAGCGCCAATAAATCCGTGAGAAATTATTTGTAAAATGGCCCCATTGAGCCCTGTATCGCTTATAGAACCAATTCCTATAATTATGAAACCCATATGAGATACAGAGGAATAGGCTATTCTTTTTTTTAAATTACGCTGACCAGGAGATGTTAAAGCTGCATAGATAATTTGAATTGTGCCCACTATCATCAACCAGGGAGAAAATATAGAATGGGCATGGGGTAATAATTCCATATTGATCCGAACCAACCCATACGCTCCCATTTTTAATAAGATTCCGGCTAAAAGCATACAAGTACTATAATGTGCCTCTCCATGGGTGTCTGGTAACCATGTGTGTAGGGGTATGATCGGTGATTTGACAGCAAAAGCAATAAGAAATCCAATATAGAATATTATTTCCAGGGCTACAGGATACGATTGATTAGCTGATGTTTCAAAATTTAATGTCGGTTCAGTGGAGCCATATAAACCAATACCCAGAACTCCTATTAATAAAAAAACGGAACCTCCGGCAGTGTACAAAATAAATTTTGTAGCTGAATACAAACGTTTCTTTCCCCCCCACATGGATAGAAGTAGATAAACGGGAATTAATTCTAACTCCCACATGATGAAAAAAAGTAAAAGGTCTTGAGAAGAAAATGGTCCTATTTGACCGCTATACATTGCTAACATTAGGAAATGGAATAGTCGGGAATCTCGAGTAACGGGCCAAGCCGCTAAAGTAGCTAAAGTTGTGATAAATCCTGTCAGTAAAATGGGTCCTATAGAAATTCCATCTATTCCCAATCTCCAGTAAAAATCAAAAAAATTGATCCATTGATAATTCTCCGTTAGTTGCATTAACGGATCATCCAATTGGAAATGATAACCGAATGCATAGGTTGTTAGAAGGAGTTCCGTTATGCATATAGATATAGTATACCATCTTATTACCTTATTTCCTCTATGAGGAAGAAAGAAAATTAAGGAACCCGCGGTTATTGGCAAAACTACAACTAGCGTTAACCAAGGAAAATTATTCATAGTAAAAACAAAATAAACTTGGACCAGAAAAACCCGTGCTCGAAATAAATATATTTTGAGCGCGGGTTTTTGTCGGTAAAGGTAAAAAAATCAAATGTATTCGAGTAGGGTTTTCTGGAACGTATTAATAAGCTAGACCCATACTTCGAGTTGTTTCATGCCATAAATAAACGCGAACACTCAAGAAATCCGTTGGACAGGCGGATTCACATCTCTTACAACCGACACAGTCCTCTGTTCTTGGAGCAGAAGCGATTTGCTTAGCTTTACATCCGTCCCAAGGTATCATTTCTAATACATCGGTTGGGCAGGCTCGCACACATTGAGTACACCCTATACACGTATCATAAATCTTTACTGAGTGTGACATTGGATCTATAAATTTTTGAACGTCAGAAATTTTCGATCTAGTAAATTTGTAAATGAATCATATATTTAAACACCAGATGAATCAATAATTTACCAGAAATTTTGAAGCAATCTACTTCTGGATCGACTCGCGCGATAGAGCCAAGATACTTTGATTTCTTACATTTTCGAAAATGTGGATTAGATTTAATGTATGGGCATGTTAATTTGAATTTATGAATATTCTAATTTCTATGATTAATACTACTTATTCAACAAATTCGATTGATTGATACGAGTTGATTTTCTGTTACGATAAATTGACGAAACAATAGCCGGTCCAATAGCTGCTTCAGCGGCGGCAATAGCTATAACAAAAATGGAGAAAATATTTCCTTTTAATTGCCGGCTATCAAAAAAATCAGAAAATGTTACGAAATTTATATTAACCGCATTCAGTATAAGTTCAAGACACATAAGGGCTCTAACCATATTTCGGCTCGTGATCAATCCATAGATACCGATAGAAAATAAGTAGGCACTCAAAACAAGTACATGCTCGAGCATCATTGACTAACTCCTTATCAATTTTGATTCATTTCAATATGAACTGAACAACAATTCAACAGATTCAATTGACTAGAATATAAAGTCCGGAACAAAGGA